TGGTTCTTTTTACGTACTTGATATCGATAAATCTGCGAATCTAGAAATTCATTTCGGCCAATTGAACCTTCTCGAACTGTTTCTTTTTAAGAACCAAAAAGATTTGTGCCAAAATAACAGATGCCAAGAAGAACAAAAGTCCTTGGACACGTAATGGATCTTGAAGTACTATTTCTGCATCTCCCTGACCAAATCCGCCTACATTAGGATTACTCGTTAATGGTTGATCAAATTTGATAGATTCGCCCTCGGAAACAAGAAGTTCTGGTCCGGGAGGGATAATATCAACCACTTGACGTCCCTCTGACGCATCCGTTATGGTTATCTCATACCCCCCTTTTTCTTTTCGTATGATTTTGCTTACTATACCTGCTGCTGTAGCATTATAAACTGTATTGTTACTCTTGTTGCCGTCGGGATAAATCTGACCCCTTCCCCTGTTCCCGCCTACGTATATAGGATATTTTAAGAAGTGAACATCCTTCTTAGTAGCAGGGTCCGGGGAAAGAATAGGGAAGGTTATTTCACTATATTTTTTACCAGGGACAGGGCCTACCACAAGAATATTTGTTTTATTGGGGCGATAGCTCTGAAAAGACAAATTGCCAATCTTTTCTTTCATCTCAGGAGAAATACGATCGGGAGGGGCTAATTCAAACCCCTCCGGTAAAATAAGAACAGCCCCGACGTTCAACCCCCCTTTTTTACCATTAGCAAGAACCTGTTTCAGTTGCATATCATAAGGAATTCGAACAACTGCTTCAAATACAGTATCAGGAAGTACCGCTTGTGGAACCTCAATTTCCACGGGCTTATTAGCTAAATGGCAATTGGCACATACAATACGCCCAGTCGCTTCTCGTGGATTTTCATAACCCTGCTGTGCAAAAATGGGATATGCACTTGAAATGGACGTCCGAGTTAAGATATATATCATGAGCGATACGGAAATAGATCGAGTAATCTGTTTCTTTAGCCAAGAAAAAGCATTTCTAGTTTGCATGGTCCAATCATTGATCGCGAAAATTTCTACAATAAATTGGGTAGGTCGCTAGTATAGTTCCCTAGCCACGATTCTGCTATTTGCTGGAATAATCTAGGATGAATCTTCCCGATGGTTAGAAATAGGAAGAGTAAATATGATTTTCAATACTTTGCTTATGTACAACTACAAAGTACCAAGCATTCTAATTGGATTAGATTAATATCAATGGATCTTTTATCATTCAGTTATTGAATCATAAATCAGTAAAATTGACGGAGACAGACTAGTTAAATAACGGAAAAGCCAATATTTAAAACATGTATCAAAAATTACTGGAAGGATGCAAACAAGAATAGTTATAGTTTGCTCATTCGCAACAACTCCAACCTCGTTATAGATAGAGCGTATAGCGAATTCCCAACCTGGGGGTGAATGATATCCGAGAAAAAACTCAGTTACTAGAAGAAGACACAAAGCTTTTGCTGTGTCACTTAAGTTATATAGGAATTCCTGAGCCCAAGAGTTAAGAATAACAAGTTTTTCCTTACCCAAAATTGAATACCCGCTTAGAATACCAAACCAGATGATATTTGTTGAGAAGTGCAAAATCGTATCCATACGATTCTCATTTTGTATCGTGATTAATTGGATCGTTTCTTTATGGATTCCTATCCCAAACTCTTCGAGATGTGTTTCCGAGTATTCCTTGATCATTTCGTCCAAGAAGAGGAGTTCCTCTAATTCTCTGAATTTTTCTAGAAGACTCTTTTCTTGAATATTATTCAAGACAATTTGGGATTGCCCAGTATTCCACCAATTAGTAACCCAAGATTCCAGACATTTATTAACTGAGAAAGAAATCCACCAGGGCAAAAATACTATAGATGCAAGATAGAAAAGAGGAGTGAATGCTTTCTTTTTTGCCATTTTTTCGTCTGTAAATTGTTAATCAACCCATTCGTACACTCTATGCGATCGAATATTTCTTACACACATGAGTTTTATACAAGGTATCGAACTTATGAATCTATTTTCTTTGTGATTTTGTGGTTAGTCTTTGAATCTAGAAAGAATACAGAAATAGGCTAAGAATTCACTTCGAATGAAGAAATTTAGAATATTGTTTCCTGATATCTCAATTGGTCAAATTAAAAATAAAGTGTATCCTTTCGATGAATGATCGAAAGAACCACTTTAAGTAATGAATATTATTCAGATTTTGAGACGAAAGAACTCCTTTGCTATCAAAATATCCAATATTTAGAAAAAATTTCACTGATTACCCATAGTCAGGAATAGAATAATTGAGGGAAAGATATTAGGATGATCAAAAAAAAATGACTGGCAAAGGATAAATTGGCTAGTTCTCAGTATTTAATTAAGAAATCCAATTGTTGGTCATTAAAGAATACAAAAGAAAGAATTTAAAATTTACAAGATACGATCTATCTGGATCTAAAGTGTCAATTCCAACAAATATTGAACTAAAAAAAATTCTTGCTTTCGAAATGGTTTGCCGTCTGAGATGAATCTATTATTTCGATTTGTTATTTGTTATTGAATTGCGTGCGCATAAAGACCATAAAACGCATAAAGACCATAAAAAGAGTTTCGTTTTATGGTTCTTTCATATACGTTTTCTTTAATTGAATGAACGTTCTGATTCTCAATTTATCAAAATACTTCAATTGGTACACGCAAGAAATAGGCTAATTCAGCAGCCTTTTGTTCAATTTCTCGTGGAGTCAAATTCTCATCAGTACGGGTCAAGGGAATGGACCCCTGGCCTCGGATGTCCATATAAAGAACACGACGAGCATAAATACCCTCTTTAACTTCTATTCTAACGGACTGAATATCTTTTATAAGGAATCGGAGGAATATGCGACGATTTTTTCCCGGAAATCCCCAACGAAAAATACAGACTATTCCTTCCTTTCTATCGAATCGATCATAACCACTACCTACATTCCAGGAAATTGTGCACCACAAATAAGAGCTAATAAAGAGACCCGCAATTCCGTAGAAAGACATCACGATTCCTTGTGGAAAAAAAATGATTTGCTGAGGCGGAAAAAAAGATAGCAAATTTCTACCAAGATAACTGGAAGTTCCAACTAATAAGAAGCCTAATGAACCTAAAAAAAGGATCAAGGCCCAGCAGAAATTACTTATTTTTCGAGACCCCGTTATAAGTTCTATCCATATATCGTCTGATCGCCAAGTCATACTTTACTCGATTGCATTTTATTGGAATTGAGATAATACCCCAGAGAAATTTGACTTTACTTTTTTGTTTCCGAAGTAACTCTCATCAACTAGCACTAGTTTGAGGTGAACTAGCACTAGTTTGATGTCAACCTTTAGGAGTAATTCATCAAATTGGTTAAATCTAAAATAATAACATACTCTTTATTTAATACGATCCCACTATACATATCGATATACATATAGATTCACCGACTACATTTCAGCCATCCAGAGATCCTGATCTATTTGAAAATTGCTAGAATTGATATATCCATATATCATGTTTCTGCGGGCATAAGAGTTTTTTCCTTTATGTTCGGTGGAAATCACATGTTATACTATATTCCAATAAATAGATATCCGTGTTATGATACAAGTCCACGTTTTCAAAAAAAAAATGGATGAGATTGGGTCCCAGCGGATCTAAACAATCTTGTTTTTTTGAACATGAAGAAATAAAGAAGCCATTGCAATTGCCGGAAAGACTAGGCCTACTAACGGCACAAAAATAGATGGAAGGTTCAAATTTGTCATAGAAGGGGTACCTCGATTTACTATTTGTATCTGTTATTATGTTATTATATAAATAAAGATATCTTGTAATAATTATAATTAAATTAAGAATTTGAATTCTAATTAGATAATATTTATTATTAATAGAATTTGAAGAATTTCAAATTCTTAGTATAGATCGAAGTATCGATATATCTAAATCTAACTGAGTACGTATAATAAGAATAAGTGCAAAGAATGTAGAACTGTAGAACTAAATAAATGGACTTATTCATCTCCTCCATGAGAAAGATATGTATGATAATGATAATAAACTTTATTATTTTTCTTCATTTCTTTGTCTTTTGTTCTTGTCTTCTAATTTTCTAAAAATAGATAAAGAGTTTTTTACCGATTATCGAAGGATTCGTTCGAATCCGACCCAACATGGATTTTTAGCTAAAATGGTTTTTCGGTAGATAGAGAAAGATACAAAACTCTATTATCTATATTTAAATTTCAAATTATATACCTAAGACAAGACCAAATTCGTTTTATTTTACTAATTTCACGAACGGAAGAACTCACTCTTGGTGATAAAGGTTTCTTGATTCGTAATCAGGAATATAGGTCAAAAAAAGAGTTATCCTCAACTTTCGTTTTGATTCTTTCTACAATTCGATCTTCTATCACCAAAGAAAAGGCCATTATTATCTTATTTACTTTGATTCCGATAAACTAACTACTTTTTGCTACAAACACAAAAAAAAATAATTGAACTTAGTTCTCTACTTGATTTTGCTTGACTTTTGATTCAAAGGAAAAAAGGCGTGGAGCTTAAATAACTCACTCAGAACGCTTTTTAAAAGATTACGTGGTACAATTAGGTCGAATAAACCCTTCTGGAATAAGTATTCAGCTGCTTGTGAACCTTCGGGTACTGTTTTATTCAATGTTTGTTCAATTACTCTTTTACCTGCAAATGCAATGTAGGCATTGGGTTCGGCAATAATGATATCCCCCAACATACCAAAACTAGCTGTCACTCCACCAGTTGTCGGAGATGTAAGGATTGATACATAAAATAATTTTTTATTTAATTGATAATCATATAAAGCAGACGATATTTTAGCCATTTGCATCAAGCTCAAACTTCCTTCCTGCATGCGCGCCCCCCCAGAAGCACACACTATAATAAGAGGTAAATTTTGATTGGCAGCGTGTTCAATCAAACGGGTGATTTTCTCTCCGACTACGGATCCCATACTACCCC